ATTCGAATATCTAGTATAAGATTAAGTGTCTCTTAGAAAAACCCTAAATTTTTACATAGATAAAAATCTAACTAAAGATATGGAAATCAATTGCGTCCATGCGTCCAATAGGATTTGAACCTATACTAAAGGTTTAGAAGACCTCTGTCCTATCCATTAGACAATGGACGCTTTTCATTCCAATTTGTTTTTTTTTTACTTTAAAGAATGAAATAAAAAGGATGCGAGATAATTATTAGATTTTTAGAATTCCCTATTAATTATTAATATAGAAAATTAATATAAATAAAAAATTCAAAATGTAATTTATTTTTAGTAAAAAAAAAGGTATGTATAAAAAATACTCAAAATTTTTCAAATTTGATATTATATCCAATAATATATCATAGTATCTTAATTAATTAAGATTATTAATAATTTTAATATTTTAGATTTGAATAAAAGATTCGGACTTTTATGCAAATATGCAAAAAAAGACAATTTTTCGTAGAATTATTCCTTGGTATTCTATTAGATTAGAATTTAGATTCTAATGCATCCTATATTATTATTCTAGACTTTACTTGCCTAGAATAATAGATAAAGCGGGTAGCGGGAATCGAACCCGCATCGTTAGCTTGGAAGGCTGAGGGTTATAGTCGACGTTGATTTATCTTAACGTCTCTAATTCAAAACCGAACATGAAACTTTGGTTTCATTCGGCTCCTTTATGGAATATTGAGAAATTCCCATATCATCGTATAAAAAAATGTGAACCCAAAAAATTAATTTAATTTTAATTTCTTAATCTTAATAATAAAAAAGAATCAAATTGATTTAGTATTTTTAGATTTTTATATTGAATTGTTATTAATAACAACTAAAACTTTGATTCTTTTTTTGAACTTGGACCCATAACATCTATGTCGGCTTTCTCTCTTACTGCGGTCAAAAGAAGGCGCTTTCTAGATGATCCCTATAGAAGAATGGGGGAGGGGAATTTTAACAATTTTTCTAGTTACTTCGTTATCTATTTCTATTTGAATTGAAAGAATCCTTAGGAAAAGTTTTTTGTTTACGCCGGGCTAATAAAATCAAACAAAACTCAATGTCTCTAGTAAACCAAAGTCACCTTTTAATAGCTATTTCGCTTTAATCTTTTCTAAAAAAAAAATCAAAGATTTAGTTACGATTATAAATAAACTTTTCTATATTTATCCATGGACCCTTTACTCATACTCATTCAATTGAATGTATTCATTCAATTAAGAACATTTTGTTTCGTAATTTCAAAATCCAATTTCTGTTTATGAAGTTATAGTTGACTTTTGGATACAAATTACGAGAATGTATATTCTTCTTCGAATCTTTTATTGAAAGGTAAAGGATTGAATCCTTTTAAGAAATAAAGTTTTTGATCGGACTATGAATCCAATCGAAGGACCCCTTAACCATTTTAAGGGGCTATTAGAACGAATCACACTTTTACCACTAAACTATACCCGCTATAATCCCATTATTATATAGAAAGGATTTTTTGTCGAGTAAAGTAATTAGTCGTAATTAATATATGATCAAAGAAGAATCATCAAAACGAAAAGGGGAACATTGACTTAGTTTTTTGTCAGTACACTTTAGGAAAGGAAAACTCCTTCCTGTTTAACTAACTATTTAAATAACTAATAACTAAAAAAGCTCTTTCCTTTTCGAAAGGGGTTTTGGTGACTGCTGGCCAAAGCTCATTAATTCAGAACCAAAATAAAGGTATTCTTCAAAAAAGCAGGGTCCTTTTTTTTTATCAGTAAAAAAAAACAATAAAATCAGAAATGAGACTATGATTCTTTAATTATAGAAAACAGAAATGGAAATATTCCCCTATTTATTTTTAATATTCTTATTTTTCCTTCTTGTTTGAATAACAAAAAAGGGGCCCGGCGTACCGACCGGGGCCAGGCCGTGGAAATCAACATGAAAAAGGAGAGCTATTTCATATGACCTTTTCATATGAAATTGATATAACTTTTCATATGAAATTGATATAAGAAGCTATTTACATATATAGTATTCTTCTGTAATTTCTAAATTTTTATTATTAATGTGTCTAATTTTTATATTTGACTTAAAAATAGAATATTTCACTAGAATTTTTATTTAAAATAGATTTATTAGTTATTTATTCTTCTATATAAAAGTTTTAATTTAGAATAATTTGAAGCTTTTATATAAGGATCTAAAACCCTTATATTAATTATTAATGAATAATTAAAAAACAAAATTTTACACTATCTATTATAGTAAAAGTGTGATAGTAATAGTTAAAAAATAGTGAGACAAAAAAGCGCTTTTTTTTCATTTGGCAAGCATTACATACTTTTTTTATATATGGAACTTTTGAAATTTTACCAATTAAATTAATCAATTAATTGGGAGAGATGGCTGAGTGGACTAAAGCGTCGGATTGCTAATCCGTTGTACGAATCTTTTGTACCGAGGGTTCGAATCCCTCTCTTTCCCTTTATGTTACGTTGGTAACTCTTGGTATTTTCATTTTCTTTCGAATTAATCCCCTTATGTTTTTTTTTTGAAAAAACGTTCTTTGTAATCGTTTTTCTTTTCATTTTTATGGTTAAGGATGTGAAAGAGATAAAATCCTAAAAACAGTTAAAAATGAAGCAAAGAAAACAATTTTTTTTATTCTTCACGTCCGGGATTTCGTCCTGGATCATTAGATAGGAATCCGAAGATGAATAGAGAAACAAAGAATATCACTACCGTATAAACAAAAAGTTTGAGAGTAAGCATTACATAATCTCCAAGATCTTCTTTATTTGTTTGGGAAAAAGAGAATAGATTTTCAATTTTTAGAACATAGAAAAAAGATCAAATTTTTCAGAAATCTGTTTCTAAATCTAAAGTTGGGTTGAGTCTTTTATTCTAATTTTTCATTTTTTTTTTCAGATATTGCTGAGGACTCTAATTAGAATATTTATTTATACTTATCTATATTCTATAAATGAGTTGATCTAGCTTTTTCGCGGTTATATATGAATCTCAATCGTTTATTTCAGGGTTCATACTGTAAGACTCATCTGATCTTATCAATTGTTTTCTTTTTTTCGGGACTAAATTATTAATTTTGTAGCACGGTATTAAAGATCTTATCGAAAACTTACAGCAGCTTGCCAAACAAAGGCTAAAAGAAAAAAGAAAAGAGGGATTACAGGCATAATATCTACGATCGGTTTCAAAAAAGCGTAGGCCTCTGGCAATTTGGCCAAGACAAAACTGCTTGAATAAAGGGCATAAGTAAAACAGATCCAGATCAAACTAAAGATATTAAGCATAACATAATTTTTATTCTTAAACATAGAAAGATACTTTTTTTGAGTTATTAATAGATTTTTAAATTTTTAATCTAAAAATGACTAAAGTAATGTAAAAAGCTAGAGTATACCAAGCAAAAATTCTTCATTCAATTCTGAAAAAAAAAAACGAATAGAAGAAATCGTACTTTCATCCAATATCTTAATTGAATTATATATTATGATCAATAAATGAAGTTTCATTTTATATCTACATGTATCAAAATCCTATGAGCTATCTAGTTCATAGAAATTTTTGACTGGAATTGACGAACAACCAACAACACTATTAGTGTTTAGTAGTAACGAATAGAAATGGGGCGTGGCCAAGTGGTAAGGCAACGGGTTTTGGTCCCGCTATTCGGAGGTTCGAATCCTTCCGTCCCAGAGCATACCCATATAGAATATAAAATCAAATTTGATTTTTATTACTATTCTAAATATTTATATTCTTTATATAAATATATAAATATAAGAGTATCTATTCTCAGTATATCAGAATAATTATTCATAGTTTAACTATATCAAATCAAAATAAATCTTTTTAGAATAAAAAAAATTGTCTTTTTGAGCACCTTTCCGTAATTCTAATTAGCTCTAAGTTCGAAATAGACCTCGCTTAATTCACTTAATTCAATCAATAGAATTAAGTGAGGTCTATTAATCTAATCTATTTACGGATGTAAAATATGTAAACAAAAAAGAAATTACATTACATATTCATATAGAAACATAGAAAAAATAAAGAATTCAAATAGATCGTATAGATTAGCTAGATATCTAAGTGAAAATTTTGGATTACTCAAAAATATGGATAAAATATAGATATCGATAGTACCCCTCAACCAATTACAATTACTTATTTATGATTCCTTAAATGGAATTACATGCTTTAGCTAAAGGAGGCATATGCTCAAACTTCGTTTGAGACGCTGTGGTAGAAAACAACGAACTATTTATCGAATCGTTGCAATGGATGTTCGATCCCGAAGAGATGGCAAACCACTTCGAAAGGTTGGTTTTTATGATCCAATAAAAAATCAGACCTATTTAAATTTTCCTGATATTCTCTATTTCCTTGAAAGGGGTGCTCAACCTACAGAAACTGTTCAAGATATTTCAAAGAAATCGGTTTTTTTATGTAACTCCGCTTTAATCAAAGAGAATTCAATCAATGAAATAAAAAAACGGGGGGTTATATGATTTATATATAACTATATAACTTGGTCAACCCTTATTTTCTACTCCGCTTCTTTCTGTTTGATTCTTACCTATCAATTTCTTTATTTTATGGAATATTTTTAGGTATTACGAGTGCTAGGTATTAGTAATATCATATGTTGTAATTGACAATGTTTTTGAGAGAAATTGATAATTGATAGAAGACGGAGAGAAAAAAGATCAAATACAAGTGAATAAATAAAAAAAAGGGTTTTATAATGAAAATTTCGTCATAGCCTTGCCTTTTTCGTGGAGTATTTTTGGTTGGAATTCAATTAACAAGTAACAAGAACAAGATGAATTCTTTAACGCCTAAACTTTTTTCTATCCCTAATCTATTACGGAAACACCATTCAAATAAACACAAGCTTTATGCTTGTGTTTATTTCTTTATTTTTTTTTTTTTATTATTAGTTTAATTTGATTTCTATTTATATTAATTTTTAGAATATATAAAATAAAATACTTAGGTATTTCCATATTTTCATTTTCTTTTAGAAAAAAACAACTTATTCTTTATATATTCTATGATATATATATTATAGAAGATATAGAAGAATATGGAATTTTATAGAATTTTTTGCTTTCTTTATTGTATTCGTTATCAAGTGTATTTTTTTCTCAACATTCACACTCATATTGACAGTAGCCTCTCAACCAAATATAATTCGTTGTGGATAACTGCATCTATTGTTAGACCTTTTTTTTTACTTCATTACATAGCAGGGGGTAAGATAAGCGACAGCAAGAAAGGATTTCTGAATTTGGATTATATCCTTCATTTTTTATTGATAATTTCTTGTAGTTTTATCTGATCCGTTCGTTTTTATGTTTCGAATCAATTCTCCTTTTTATCTTTCAGTTTCATGCGCCGGGGAATTCAATTTCTTTTCTTTTTATTGGGATTTCGATTGTATCTATCCATCTTAATTTTGATTTATTAATTGAATATTAATAATAGGGTTTTTGGGGGGGTTGCTAACTCAACGGTAGAGTACTCGGCTTTTAAGTGCGGCTAGCATCTTTTACACATTTCTATGAAGAAATCAATTCGTCCATACTATCGGTAGAGTTGGGAAGACCGCGACTGATCCAAAATAATAAGGAATGAATGGAAAAAACAGCATGTCGTTTCAATGGAGAATTCCAGGAATTTTTTTATTACCAAAGTGATCCAAAACTTTGTTTGAATTCTTGGCGCAAAACCAAAAAAACTCAAAGTCGGGTTAAGTGAATAAATGGATAGAGCCCCATAGCTCAAATTCTAGGGAGATGAAAAAAGCAACGAGCTTCTTTTCTTAATTTGAAGAATTTTCCGATCTAATTATATGTTAAAAATAATATTAGTGCCTGATGCGGGAAAGGGTTTTTCCATGAGTGGATTCTCCTTTTTTTATGAGTCCTAACTATAAGCTATTCACCATTATAATTCTGGGGTGGAGCCGAAGGTGTATAAGAAGCAGTATATTGATAAAGAGATTGTTTCCCAAATCAAAAGAGCGATTGGCTTGCAAAAATAAAAAACTTTTAGGCATCTTTTTATCCTTTAATGAACATAAAACAATTAGATGGATAAAGGAGAGTATAGAGAATCCGTTGATGACTTTCTCTTTTGCCGATGACTTTCTCTTTTGCCGAGGTATTTTTTCGTTATCTTACTCTATTTATTATTTCTTTTTTTCTTAACTATTAACTATAAATACTCTTGTTTTGACTGTATCGCACTATGTATCACTTGAGAATCCCAAAAACCTTGCTTTTTTATGAAATTTCAAATGGAAGAGTTTCAAGGATATTTAGAATTAGATCCATCGCAGCAGCATGACTTCCTATATCCACTTATTTTTCGGGAGTATATTTATGTATTTGCTCATGATCCTGGTTTAAATAAGTCCCTGTTGTCACAAAATGTCAGGTATGACCATAAATTGAGTTTACGAATTGTAAAACGTTTAATTACTCGAATGTATCAACAAAATTTTTTGATTATTTCCACTAAATATTCGAATCAAAATTTGTTTTTTCGATACAACAATAATTTATATTATCAAATGATATCGGAGGGGTTCTCCCTTATTATGGAAATTCCATTTTCCACACGATTCACATCTTGTTTAGAAAGGTCAGAAAAGGTCAAATCTCATAATTTACGATCAATTCATTCCATATTTCCCTTTTTAGAGGACAAATTTTCACATTTAAATTATGTGTTACATGTACTAATACCCTATCCGATCCATCTCGAAATCGTGGTTCAACTCCTTCGTTGTTGGGTGAAAGATGTTTCTTCTTTGCATTTATGTCGATTTATTCTTCATGAGGGTTGGAAGTGGAATAGTCTTCTTACTTCACAGAAATCCATTTACATTTTTTCACTTTCACAAAGTAATCCCAAATTTTTCTGGTTCCTATATAATTCTTATGTATATGAATACGAATCTATCTTCCTTTTTCTACGTAACCGAGATTCTCATTTACGGTCAAAATCCTCTCAGGTCCTTCTTGAGCGAATCCATTTCTACGGAAAAATAGAACATCTTGCAAAAGTCTTTCCTAATCATTTGAAGGTTATCCTGTGGTTTTTGAAGGATCCTTGCACTCATTATGTTAGATATCAAGGAAAATCCATTTTGGCTTCAAAGGGTACGCCTTTTTTGATGAATAAATGGAAATTTTACCTTGTAAATTTATGTCAATCTAACTTTTATGCGTGGTCTCAACCGGAAAGGATCTATTTAAACCCATTATCCAAGAATTCTATCGACTTTTTGGCCTATTTTTTAAGTGTCCGATTAAATTCTTTCCTGGTACGGAGTCAAATGTTGGACAACGCTTTTTTAATAGATAATGCTATGAAGAAATTGGATACTAGAGTTCCACTTTTTTCTTTGATTCGATCATTGGCAAAAGCGAAATTCTGTAACGTATTAGGACATCC